TAACGCTATGATACCAGTGGAATTCGATCCGTTCGAGTTCAACTAGAATCATAGTTCGTGTATTTCTACGCGAATTAACATCGAGAAAAGGAAGTTTTCCAATCACTAACTTAAACCCATTCATTGTCGAATCCCACTCAGCGGAATATGGAGGTACTTATGGCAGAACGGGCCAACCTGGTCTTTCACAATAAAGTAATAGATGGAATTGCCATGAAACGACTTATTAGCCGATTAATAGATCACTTTGGAATGGCATATACAGCACATATCCTGGATCAAGTAAAAACTCTAGGTTTCCAGCAAGCCACTGCTACATCTATTTCGTTGGGAATTGATGATCTTTTAACAATACCTTCTAAGAGATGGCTAGTCCAAGATGCTGAACAACAAAATTGGATTTTGGAAAAACACCATCATTATGGTAATGTCCACATGGTAGAAAAATTACGTCAATCCATTGAGATATGGTATGCTATAAGTGAATATTTGCGACAAGAAATGAATCCTAATTTTAGGATGACTGACCCATACAATCCAGTCCATATGATGTCTTTTTCGGGAGCTAGAGGAAATGCCTCTCAGGTACACCAATTAGTCGGTATGAGAGGATTAATGTCGGATCCACAAGGGCAAATGATTGATTTGCCTATTCAAAGCAATTTACGCGAAGGACTCTCTTTAACCGAATATATAATTTCTTGCTACGGAGCCCGTAAAGGAGTTGTGGATACTGCTGTACGAACATCAGATGCTGGATATCTCACGCGCAGACTTGTTGAAGTAGTACAACATATTGTTGTACGTAGAAGAGATTGTGGCACCAGTCGCGGTATTTCTGTGAGTCTTCAAAATGACCTAATACCGGAAAGAATTTTTATACAAACATTAGTTGGTCGTGTATTAGCAGACGATATATATCTGGGCCCTCGGTGCATTGCTGCTAGAAATCAAGATATTGGGGTTGGGCTTGTCAATCGATTGATAACCCTTCGAGTCCAGCCAATATCGATTAGAACTCCCTTTACCTGTAGGAGTACGTCTTGGATCTGTCGATTATGTTATGGCCGGAGTCCTACTCACGGTGACCTGGTTGAATTGGGAGAAGCTGTAGGTATTATTGCGGGACAATCTATTGGGGAACCAGGTACTCAACTAACATTAAGAACTTTTCATACTGGCGGAGTATTCACGGGGGGCACGGCAGAACATGTACGAGCTCCTTCGAATGGAAAAATCCAATTCAATGAGGACTTGGTTCATCCCACACGTACACGTCACGGGCATCCCGCCTTTCTATGTCATATCGATTTGGATGTCACTATTGAGAGTGAAGATATTCTACATAAGGTGAATATTCCACCAAAAAGTCTTCTTTTAGTTCAAAATGATCAATATGTAGAATCTGAACAAGTGATTGCTGAAATGCGCGCAAGAACATCCACGTTGAATTTTCAAGAAAAAGTTCGAAAACATATTTATTCTGACTCAGAGGGAGAAATACACTGGAGTACCGGCGTGGACCATACACCTGAATTTCCATATGGTAATGTTCATCTCTTACCAAAAACAAGCCACTTATGGATATTAGCCGGAAGGTTGTATAAATCCATTCTGGCTCTCCTTTCACTCCACAAGGATCAAGATCAAACCAACGCACATTTTCTTTCTGTCGAACAAAGATATAGTTCGAACTCTTCAGTGACTAATGATTACGTGAGATACAATTTTTTGAGTTCGGATTTTTCTAGTAATACAGAGGATAGGATTCCTGATTATTCAGAACTTAATCGAATCGTAGGAACTGGTCATTATAATCGCATATATCCTGCCAAAAATTCTCATTTATTGGCAAAGAGGCGAAGAAATAGATTCACCATCCCACTTCAATCGATTCAAGAACGAACGAAAGAATTAATGATCCCTTTAGGTATCTTGATTGAAATACCCATAAACGGTAGTTTCCGTCGAAATAGTATTTTTGCTTATTTTGATGAGCCTGGATATCGAAGAAATAGTTCGGGAATTATTAACTATGGTACTATAGAGGCGCAGTCAATCATAAAAAAAGAAGACTATCGAGAAGTCCCGGAAGAAGTCCATATCTTACCACGAGCTTCTTCCATAATGGTACGGAACAATAGTATCATTGGAGTAGATACACAAATTACATTAAATATAAGAAGCCAGTCCGGCGGATTGGTCCGAGTGGAGAAGAAAAAAAAAAAGATTGAACTGAAAATCTTTTCAGGAGATATCCATTTTCCTAGAGAAACAGATAAAGTATCACGACACAGTGGTATTTTGATACCACCGAGAAGCGGACAACAAAATTCCATGGAATCAAACAATTTGAAAAATGGGATCTATGTCCAAATGATCACACCTACCAATAAAAGGTATTTTGTTTTGGTTCGACCCGTAGTCACATATGAAATGACGGACAGTATAAGTTTAGCAACACTTTTCCCTCAGGATCTCTTGGAAGAAAGGGATAAAGTCCAACTTCGAGTTGTCAATTATATTCTTTATGGAAATGGCAACCCTATTCGGGGAATTTCTGATATAAGTCTTCAATTTGTTCGGACTTGTTTAGTATTGAATTGGGACCAAGACAAAAAAAATTCTTCTATTGAGGAGGCCCGGGCCTCGCTTGTTGAAGTAAAAACCAATGGTATGATTCAAAATTTTTTAAGAATCAATTTAGTGAAATCCACTTTTTCCTATGCTGGAAAAAGGAATGATCTCTCAGGTTCAGAATTGCTTTATGATAATGGATCAGATCATTTGAATCCCTTTTATTCCAGTTATTCAAAAGCAAGACTTCAACAACCATTTAGCCAAAATCAAGGAACTGTTCGTACGTTGTTGAATAGAACGAAGCAATGCCCGTCGTTTATGATTTTGTCATCATCCAATTGTTTTCGAATGGGTCCATTCAAGAGTCTAAAATTAAAATATAACAAAGAATCAATTAAAATCAAAAAGGATCCCCTAAATCCAATTAGGCCTTCGTCGGGTCCTTTAGGAACAGTCCGTCAAATTGCGAATTTTGATTCCTTTTTCCATTTAATAACCCATAATCAGATCTTGGTAACTAACTATCTTCAGCTTGACAATTTAAAACAAACTTTTCAAGTAATTCCATATTATTTCGTTGATGAAAATAGGAGGATTTCGAATTCCGATCTAGGAAGTAACATTGTTTTGACTTCGTCCAAATTGAATTGGTATTGTCTTTATCTCAATGATTGTGAAGAGACATCCACAAAAATGAATCTTGGACAATTTCTTTGTGAAAATGTATGTATAGCTAAAAACGGACTACACTTAAAGGCGGGTCAAGTTCTAATTATTCAAGCTGACTCTGTAGTAATAAGATCGGCTAAGCCATATTTGACTACCCCAGGAACAACCGTTCATGGCCATTGTGGGGAAATGGTTTACGAAGGAGATACATTAGTTACATTTCTATATGAAAAATCGAGGTCTGGCGATATAACGCAAGGCCTTCCAAAGGTAGAACAAGTCTTAGAAGTCCGTTCGATTGAGTCAATATCTATGAATCTAGAAAAGAAGATTGATGGTTGGAACGCACGTATAACCGGAATTCTTGGACTTCCTTGGGGATTCTTGATTGGCACGGAGCTAACTATAGTGCAAAGTCGTATTTCTTTGGTTAATAAGATCCAAAAGGTTTATCGATCCCAAGGGGTACGGATCCATAATAGGCATATCGAAATTATTGTACGGCAAATAACATCAAAAGTATTGGTTTCCGAAGATGGAATGTCTAATGTTTTTTTACCAGGAGAACTAATTGGATTGTTGCGAGCAGAACGAGCGGGGCGTGCTTTGGAAGAATCGATCTCTTATCGAGCCATCTTATTGGGAATAACGAGAGCTTCTTTAAATACTCAAAGTTTTATATCCGAAGCAAGTTTTCAAGAAACTGCTCGGGTTTTAGCAAAAGCTGCTCTCCGGGGCCGTATCGATTGGTTGAAAGGCCTAAAGGAAAACGTGGTTCTAGGAGGGATGATACCCGTTGGTACTGGATTCAAAGGATTAGTATATCGTTCACGGCAATATAAAAGCATTCCTTTGAAAAAAAAAACGAAGAGTCTATTTGAAGGAGAAATGAGCGATATTTTGTTTTACCACAGAGAATTATTTGATTCGTGGGTTTCAAAGAATTTCTATAATACATCTAAACTTTAGTTTAGGATATTTAATCATTAAAAAAAAAAAAGACTTCATCGTTTTAATTATCTGTTTTTTGTTACGGTCATTTAAGTAAGATATATTTATTAACAAAAAAGGAATAGAAAGAAATAGAAAGGAATTCAAGTTTTGGATTGGGTATCAATGGCCAATTCGTAGTGTAAGAAAAGGTTCCGTCGGAACTATTATTTATTTCGGAATACCTCGTCTGTTTTTTTTTTTAAAAAAAAAAAAAAAGAGAAAGTGTGAGGAGAAATGACAAGAAGATATTGGAACATAAATTTGGAAGAGATGATGGAAGCGGGAGTTCATTTTGGCCATGGTACTAGGAAATGGAATCCTAGAATGTCCCCTTATATCTCTGCAAAGCGTAAAGGTATTCATATTATAAATCTTACTAGAACTGCTCGTTTTTTATCAGAAGCTTGTGATTTGGTTTTTGATGCAGCAAGTAAAGGAAAACAATTTTTAATTGTTGGGACAAAAAAAAAAGCAGTTGACTCAGTAGCACGGGCTGCAATAAGGGCTCGGTGTCATTATGTTAATAAAAAATGGCTTGGGGGTATGTTAACTAATTGGTCCACTACACAAACGAAACTTCATCAGTTCAGGGACTTGAGAATGGAACAAAAAGCAGGGAGACTGGCCTGTCTTCCAAAGAGAGATGCAGCCATATTGAAGAGACAATTATTTCACTTGCAAACATATCTGGGTGGGATAAAATATATGACAGGGTTACCTGATATTGTAATCATCCTGGATCAACAAAAAGAATATAGAGCCCTTCGAGAATGTATTACTTTGGGAATCCCAACAATTTGTTTAATCGATACAAATTGTGACCCCGATCTTGCAGATATTTCGATTCCGGCGAACGATGACGCTATAGCTTCAGTTCGATTAATTCTCACAAAATTAGTATTCGCAATTTGTGAAGGTCGTTCTAGCTATATACGAAAGCCTTGATTCATAATAAAAAAATGACTTTCGTGAACCCAATTCTAAAATTTGAATTCATAGAGTGGAATCAATTAGTATTCCTGAATAGCAAAAAAGATATAAAGATATCTGGGGATATTATGCGATTAGTTGGCATTAAAAATATACGATCCAAATCGACAAGTCGAGAAGGAAATGGTTGAATCAAAATAATATCTTTTAATTTTAGTTTCTATTTCTGTCAGAGGATAATATGAATGTTTTATCATGTTCAATCAATACATTAAGTGGATTATATGATATATCTGGTGTGGAAGTAGGCCAACATTTCTATTGGCAACTAGGCAGTTTCCAAGTCCACGGCCAAGTACTTATTACTTCTTGGGTTGTAATTGCTATATTATTGGGTTCAGCTACTATAGCTGTTCGGAATCCACAAAACATTCCGACCGATGGTCAAAATTTCTTCGAATATGTCCTTGAATTCATTCGAGACGTGAGCAAAACGCAGATTGGAGAAGAATATCGTCCTTGGGTTCCCTTTATTGGGACTATGTTTCTATTTATTTTTGTTTCGAATTGGTCAGGGGCTCTTTTACCTTGGAAAATAATACAGTTACCTCATGGGGAGTTAGCCGCACCCACGAATGATATAAATACGACTGTTGCTTTAGCTTTACTCACGTCAGTGGCGTATTTCTATGCGGGTCTTACAAAAAAAGGATTAGGTTATTTTGGTAAATATATTCAACCAACTCCAATTCTTTTACCTATTAACATATTAGAAGATTTCACAAAACCCCTATCCCTTAGTTTTCGACTTTTCGGAAATATATTAGCAGATGAACTAGTCGTTGTTGTTCTTGTTTCTTTAGTACCCTTAGTGGTTCCTATACCTGTCATGTTTCTTGGATTATTTACAAGCGGTATTCAAGCTCTTATTTTTGCAACTTTAGCCGCAGCTTATATAGGCGAATCCATGGAGGGTCATCATTAATTAGTTTTCGAAAGAGCCTTTTTTTAGCTTAGACCAATCCATGTTTCAAGATAATCTACTTTGAAAACATACAAGTATGTTCTGTTCTATAGTAATAGAACAAAGTATATTAGAGAATTGGAAGGGGGAATTTATTAGTATAGAAATGCCGAACTAGGTATATGGAATCTAATGATTAGAAGGCAACTCTTGTAGATAGTTCAATTCAATTGGATTCTAGAATCCAATTGTTAGTTTACGTTATGGAAGAAAGACATGTATATTTGATAGTAGATATTGACATATATGAACTATGAACTCATTTTCAAACTGCCCTACTATATATTTATTTAATATTTTAATATATTTATTGAATATTTCAATTTCGAAATTTAGATGGGGATCTAATAAAGGTCTTTACATTTCATTTATGACTGTCAATTGCATAAATAAACAGATAAAATCAAGAGAAAGTGTCGAAGAAGCCAAAGAATGGTTCGAAACGAAAGAAGGAAATGCAAAATTCAAGTTCTATGGATTCCGAAAGACTCTACAAATAGGAACTCAAAAATAGGAACTAAAAAAGATCAAGTCGTTCTGATGATATGATCGTTCAATCCAATTTTTCTTTTTTTATTTCTAGGAATTCTTAGTTACTTCGACTGGCTGAATCTTAGTCGATGCAATAATTAAGTTATAATTCATTTGTTGATTGTATCATTAACCATTTCTTTTTTTTGTGCGAGGAACTTCTCATGAATCCACTGATTTCGGCCGCTTCTGTTATTGCTGCTGGATTGGCTGTAGGGCTTGCTTCTATTGGACCTGGAGTTGGTCAAGGTACTGCTGCGGGCCAAGCTGTAGAAGGTATTGCGAGACAGCCAGAAGCAGAGGGTAAAATACGAGGTACTTTATTGCTTAGTTTAGCTTTTATGGAAGCTTTAACAATTTATGGACTGGTTGTAGCATTAGCGCTTTTATTTGCGAATCCTTTTGTTTAATCCTAATCCGAGAACTATGAAAATTTTTTCTTTTTCATAGTTTTTTGGACTTGCCATTTGCCTTTTCGCATTATACCAAGATTACAATTACTTATTTGTTGAGAAAAAACCGGGGGGAAGGGCGAATTTGGGGGTTTAGTGTTACCGACTCGCTTTCTTCCTTCCCCTTCTTTGTCCAATGAAATTTCTTTAGGAAGTGTTGCAACAAACGAGATATTTCGCAATTGACACAAAAACCTGGTACCTAATTCTATTTAAATAAGTATTATTTTGGAAATATCAATAAAAAAACGAAAATCCATTTCGAGATGGAATAGATTTTTGAATCTATTTTCTATTTATAAATAGAAAATAGACAACTAA